AAGGTATTGAGTTCCCTCGCTGTCCTTCCTATATATCCTATCGCTTCCGGACCGAGCACAACGAGGGGAGGTATTCATTATCTTGCTCGCTTCGCTCGTGGCCCTCTCAAGCTAGAGACCTTCCCACACACTCATGCCGAAAACAGCCAGCTAGTCGAAAAACCTGTCCTTTATTTGAATTTGACGAGAAGCTTCCGTGCTCACCTACCGCCCTTGCTCTTACACACGCCAATGCTGCTAATGCTTATAGTCCTGCTCCTAGTTCCGCTAGTCCTGCTAGTTCGGTTTCGCCCCCTAGTGGTATAGTAGTCCTATTAAAAGTCCAATGTCCCGAAACTTAATAATACTATTTCTAAGCGGAAAGAATAAAAACCTCGCGCCCTTACCCTTACGGCTAGGGGAGAGCTGCTTAAAATCACTGAACAAATTAGGTGGTGCTCGGAGACTACGTGTGAACGCCATAACTCATATATGCTTAAAAAATATCCTCATCACCGAAGGCACCAAAAGCCTCAATACCGTCAAGCTAGGGAGACAAAGCGGGATAGAGTCATTGGTCAACTCATTGGACTTCGTTAAACCTGCTGAGACTGCAGCTTCGATTCCTCAGTATCCGCCTAATTCCTGTGTCCCCGCCTAAGCAGAGGTGTCCAATCCTTAGCTAGCCTTAATGTTGTGTTTGCCCTAGACGTCGTCAAGTGGGTCATTTGTGGAAAGCTATAAAGGTAGGTTTATGTGACCTCGTGCAGCTGCAGCGGTTGATGAAAAAGGAATCGATCGCTATATTGAGCCTTTCCATGACCCCTCTTAATTGAGACAGGAGATCAAATGCATGAAGTAGGGAATCCAATGGATTTCATTATACATATTAGGTAGGATCGGGGCATCCATTCTAATATAACTCTTCCTTTTTATTTCAATTTATTATATATATATATTTCATTTTTGTCAGTCTAGCGCAAGCGCTTTTCACGCTGCGGGCAGGTCAAGCGTGTAGCTATAGTCGTTAATGGAAAGTTCGGTCCAAAGCCGACCCCTTCAAGGAAATCAATCCTATTGGCGAACCATTCCCTTCCGCGCTGAAGTCACCCGACGTGCTTCCTTCATTAACTCTTGGATTAAAAACCTATTCCGAACTTGACTCACATTTGTATGATCGCGCACCACAACACATACTTCACTCGCTGCGGTAGCGCTCAGTGTCGGTCGTGTATCCGGTGTATCCAAGCCCACCCCACTCAAGCTTTGGCCCGAGTTTACCCGTCCATGGCAATCATTAACCGTTGGGAGGTGTGGCTCGAAGGAAACCGGATCCGAATCAATTGCACTCTGATCCAGCATCGAAGCCCTTGGCGGACTGTTCTCACAACAAAAGACTTCTGAGAAGACCAAGCGTATTGATCGTATCACATCGAAGAGACTACTGCGCTCCACCCGGACTGAGCCACCTCTGATTCTATATGATTGAGAATAGCAAAGTGAGGCCTCGCTGCAGTTTCCCAACGAATACGCATTCGACCCCCATTAGCCTACCCAGTCAAAACAGGATCTTTGGGATGTAGTTCCAGACGGTTACCATAACGATTTGCGCCCGGACGAACTTAGCCCAACTCTATTCTACCCTCAAAGACCTAAAGCTTCGCCGCTTTCCTTCCTCTCTTGCCGGCTCAAGTTCTGGCTTCACCACCTTATTCCGGCTTCACCTTCTGCCGGTCCAGCTCCGGCTTCATGCTGCTTTGGAAGCTAATTACCTGAAGATAGTTAGCTCATTTCCTTTAGATAGTCCGTCCGCACCCTCTCTTTGATTGTTAGAGTAAGCCTAGTTTCTCTCATCTGAGTCGCTCGCTTCGCTTCGGAGGGAGGGAAAACACCTGGCTTAAACCCGACCTTTAGGGAGGCCTATATGAATGAGGCTAAATGCAGGAGCTTACTCTCTCTCTTTCTTTATGGTTTAGAGAGTGCGCGCATACTCTATCTTTTTAGACTGCTTTTGCGCATTTCCTATTGTGAGTAGTGATTCATTTCCTGCAATATAGTTTGCTCCTTACCTTGTTAGAGTTGGAGCTGCGAGCTCGGCCTAAGTCTGTAAGCTCTCCAGAACTAAGTGCGTTCTCTCTCCCCCTAAGGGTCGTTTCGCTCTATCGACCTAAGAGAAATCAAGATCTAAGGCGAGTTCAGTTCCTCCAAAACCATAGCGAGTAGTTCAGTTCGTTCCTCTCTCCCCCTAAGGGTCGCTTCTCGCTCTATCGACCTAAGAAGTTAGTGCTTTAGAGAGAGTTATGATAAAACTTCTCATCTCAAGACCTATAAGTATAAGCATAGTTCTCCATTCTCCATTAGTTAGTCGCGTCGCTTCGTTTTATCTTCGCTCTCAAGAGCTTTCTGTCCGGCTTCGCCCCTTCCCTTGCTTACCACTGCTCAACTAGGGAAGCGTCCCCGGCATGGGTTACATACAGATCCAGTCGATTATATAAGATATAAGCTTTGTTGATCCCCTGCATCAGTTCCTGGTCACGCTACGACGAAAGAGTGATTGTGGGGTCAGTCCTTTAGCGCTGAAAAGCTGTACCGGCCCTTCTCCCTGGCTTTTAAGATTTTGAAGTCATCGTGGATGGCACGAGTTGAGGAGTAGAGTAGGGTAGACGTTGAAGGCTCTCTTTCGTATCGGAAGTAGTAGCCTTGCAACGCTTGGTTGTTTGGAGTGAGACGTTAGTACCTTCTTTAGCTGCTCCTCTCTTTTTCGGATGGATATGACATTCTGTGTTTCCCTCTTTAGCCGAGCATGGATCTATGAATCGTAAGCTAACCACCGAGTGCCTGGGCTAAGGCCTTTAAGCAAAAGGGTTAGCGCTCCAAGGTTGGGTTGCCCTGTTGTCCAATTGGTACACCTTTCCTTACCCACCTGCCCTCTCCCTTGTTTGGCCCGTCGAGTTACTACGACCAGCACACTACAAATGAAGCTAAAGCTTTGATCGCAAGAGAGAAAGCAAAAACGATCCAAGACATCCAGGCAAGGGCGAAGTCACTATGGAAGGGGGATCATAAGAAGCTGAGCCATATCTTTTGGGCGCAACAACCAAAGGCAGGGGTTTTTACGAAGAGAAAGAAGATTCTGATGAAGAATAAGAAGTCAAAGGCTGGTTCCTAAGCTGCCCATAAATGGTTTTTGGTGGAGCATGCCCATTTCAGGAAGTTTCTCTCTGGGGTATGCCCTTGCACCCTTTTTCCCACTTCCATAGCAGCTAGGAAGGCAAAATACGTTACCCTAGTAAAATAGTCAATATCATTCCAATAAGTCCGCCGAGAAGGTAAGTGGCCCATATTTGATTTGCTCGCTGGTAAGCAGCCACCAGTATCAACAGGCAATGGAGACTTCACTACAGGAATAAGGGGGCGGACCAGGGACTAGAGCTCTTAAGGTTTCCTATTGCTGTTCCGCTCTTGGTTCGCCCCACGGGAGTTCGTTTTTGGATTTGAATAAGCGTGATCTCTTAAGTGTGCTCTTAGCTCTTGAAGTGAGTTTGGCCTGCCTTTCATTCCTTCCTTTAGTCAGGAATGGTCCCCGGGTTTGCCTATCCTGGTAGCATACTATCTTACCAGACTCTCTTTTTAAAAGAGTCTGTTTCATACGGAAAATGGTATGTTTTATATAGTATGCTAAGCTACCACGTCTTTAATTCCTTCTTAAGGTGAGGACACCCCCCGGTTATCGGGATCGGGCATTCATTCCTGGGTAACGATGAAAAGATGAAACCCTGGGCCGGTGACTCTTAGTTCGATAAGGGAGGAATAAAAACCTTCCCTGGAGACTGGTCCCGTCTAAGGCATCTTACTTATAGTAAGTAGAAGGGGACATCTTATTGCACAACCGATTCTATTACCAAATCCGTTGGTTTACCGGATAAAAACCTGCGCACTAAGAGTAGCCACCTATCTGAGTACATAACTGATTGTTAACCAGAATAGGTTGTTGGTGAAGAGGTTGCTCTGGTACCAGTTGCAGCCGATCTCCTTCAACAACCGAAAAAAGAAAAAGAGGTTCTTAGTTCACTTAAGAGAAAGAGTTGGTGTGCGCCAAAAGAGAAGTAAAAACAGGATCCTGTTTTGTTGAGAGAATGACTAGATTTTAATAGTTATATATAGTATAGAAGGGTCTCTCTCTAAGAGGCAGCTTCCCAAAGCGCTCTAATCTGTTGTTTGCACTCTCATCGGAATTCCTTATTTCACCTTCCAGTGGGATCTAAGAAACTTTCATTTCACGACAGGCAAGCAAGGAGTGATAGGATGCAAAGGGAGACCCCATCCGAACTGTTTGGTAATGCTTGCTCATCGGGGAAGATGTGATCGCGTGACGGAGAGATCAAAGAATACGTCGTCGGGTATGTATGTCTTGATACCACATAATGGGGTTTTATAATCGAATTTCATGTGCCCGTAGTTATTTCCGGGGTATTGCGTTTTCTACATGATTGATTGACTGACCGGCGGCCGAATCGGGTCGGAGTGTCTGGGCGGTCTGTTGACTATAGGATGCACTCTATGGAGCTCTGTTGGGCGCTGGTGCTTTCTTTATGTATTTGGAAGTCTTCCTAGAAGTAATGCATAGGCAAAGGAATCAATAGCAGAAATCGAAATTGATTCTAGGGTCAACGAAGTAAATTAGTGGTGCTTCTGCTGGCACGGGGTCAACTGAAGAATCAAGATAACTGCTCCTGGCTTTATCTTTGCTTTGTTCCTGTCCTATATGGGTCCCTGGCCCAGGTTCAGTCTTTAGTATCTATCGGCGCGGTCAGTGCGCGTGATGGGAAAAAGCATAGGTCTGCGCCTCAGTCTGGGCGGGTCCGCCTAGTGTTTGTAGCTCCATATGGTTGGCGTCAGCTATAGTCCTATCCAGACCTAGTAAGGTGCTCCGAAGTGCGAGTGGAGTCCCGGCTTGGTCTCTAAGACTAGCTTAGGCCCCCTTCCGTTGACTCTGTTGCTAAAGATAGGGTATTGTGTTGGGCTATTGAAGAATTGCGAGATAGGGAGGAGGCTCTATGGGGCATCAGATCTAGAGCTACTTGGCTTAAAGAAGGTGACCGAAATACTTCCTTTTTCCATGCTCGGGCTTCCCTAGAAGAATAGAATGAAAGGGATTGAAGATACAAATGGGAACTGGTGCACTAAAGTGGATGATATAGAACAGACTTTGGTGAACTACTTCCAAGGGCTTTTTCTCTCATCCGAACCCCCATAGCTTTGATATGGTTCTTGATGCTGTTGATAGGAGGGTTACGGCAGATATTAATGAGAAGCTTACAGGGGCTTTCACTGGAACTGAAACTCTATCTTCTGTTCAACTCTCGGCTTCCTTAACTTACTTTTGAGGTTTCTCTACTTCAGGCTCTTCCGAGGGCCTTTGTTTGACTTAGTTGCTCCGTTCACTTTGGATGGGTGCCGGAGCTGCTACAATTGCTTCCGCGGGAAATGCACCACCAGCTCCTATCTTCTTTACTTACTTCTTCATTCTAGTTCGATTCTTAGGTAGGCGTTCTTTCGATAGCGTATCCTCCTGCCCGCCACGGGTTCTCTCTGCTCGGTTCCATCATTCCTATTATACATCTTCGTCGCATGCTGACTTTCCCACTGACTGAATTGTTTGGGTCTTGTAGCTTGAAGTAAGCTCATGGCTCGCCCCTACTCTCTAAAGCTTGCCACCCCTAGTACTTCTGCCTCATCAAGACAAGAAAAGGGAGCAGGAACCGAACCGTCTTACGACGGAACAAAGAAAAGGCTCCCGGGATCACGAAATACTAATAGGCGATCATTAGAAAGAAAGACAGAAAACAAAAAGAAAGAAAAAACAGAGCGTCTTCTTACTCAGATAAACAGCCAAGAAAGGCTTACATACAATCGAGCTATATAAAGAACCTCAGAAAAGATTCCCGATTTCCTCTATGGAGAGAATAATAGAATCTGTCTATACCTCACTCGGTGACTGATAGGTAGGAGATCTCGTATATATCTGGATAGATCACTATAGGGAGTAGTGAGTGTGCATTCATTCGTGTACAAAGGTTTAGGTTATCTAGGTAGTATGGTGGTTCTCAACCCGGTGGGCTTGTCCCTGTTGCTGTTACAAACTCTGTACGTAGTGCTTCCTCTCCAAGCAAACGTAGGCTGAAAAGCCGTAGTGCGCTAGCCGGTCGAGCGAGTGTAAACTTTCTCGTATGGATGATAGAGGTGGTGTGGGAAGTCGATCAAGAAGAGGAACTCCGATAGCGGTATAATACAGGAAATCAATCCATTAAGCTTCTTGCGGGAATACGGGATTTCAATCATTTTATGTCGCTATCCCCGTAGTTGATTGAACGAAAAGACCGGAAAGAAAGGGAAGACCTCTCAACTGTTCGTATCAGCATTAGTACTTCGAAGCCCCTGAACTTACTCCTAAGCAAGGTCAGGTCTCCTCGTGAGGTGAACTAAGCAGATAGCTTTTCATTGGGAAGTCAAGAATGAGTACAGAGCAAGCGGTCACTCTCCGAAGAAAGGAATCAGTACCGTAAACAGATCTCCCTTGCAGGGGAAATGGATAGAATGATAGGCGGGGTACAAAGAAGCCTAAGGACGGGACGAGCATCATAGCAGTCTTCAGAATCGTAGAAAGGAAGCAAGCAAAGTCACTCTCAAGCTGTAACTGCCTACAAAGAAACTTCAAGTTGTTGATTCATCATACGATGTTGCATTGAATTCTGATGCGTATCGCGGAAGTAGACGAGTCAAAGACGATCTTGACAAGAATAGAGTCAGTCCTCCTTTCTATCAATGGGCGGACTAGTATGACTAGAATGCCCTGCAAATAACCAAAAGGAAATAAGGAGAATCCGGTCTACTCATCAGGAGAACAAGAACGCTCAGTTCGGAGGTCTTCGTCTGATTTTACTTAACTAACGCTCGGCTTTCTCCTTTTTTTCTTCGGCTCACGAGAAGCGTTCGCCAGTAACTAAAGCGCCCTAGGATCTATCCATAAGGTAGCTCCACGACAAATCGAATGAAACCTGGCGAAAAAGAAGTGAACACTCTAATGACTAAAAAAGGCTGGCTCGCCACTCAAGCTAGTAAAGGAAAGCTTTGTTGACGAAATGAAAAGGTATAGGTGAAATGCAAGCAGCATTAGAGAGAAGGTACTGCGGCAACTGCGGCTATTGCGGCTACTTCGGATCTGATGCGCGATACCCGCTGTCACTAAAAAAGGAGCTAACTCAGTTCTTCAAATGCAATGAAAGAAGGAAGTCACCAGCTTGGGTTAACGCCGTATTCGACCGAGTTTTTTCCTCCCCTGCCTATATATAGAGGGGAAGAGGAAGCCTAGCCTAAAAAGAGAGAGATTAGAGATGCGCTTCAGTTGCTGATGCCCTACGACCTTTGTTACCTTAAAAGCACTGTCCACTTTCCTGTGCTACCGAACAATTTTTTAAATAGTCAATAGCTCTTTCAGTCCTTCAGTTTTAGCAGGCAGTA